CTAGAACATAGAAAAGCAGGATGTCCATGACGTGTACGTGTCGGATGAACCAAATCCTCGTTGAATTTTATTTTTCCATTAGAAGGGGCTCGCACATGTTCTGCAGTACCCCCTGTGAATACTCCGCCGGTATGAAAAGTTCTTAATGTTAATTGAGTGCCCGGTTCTCCAATAGATTGACCTGCAATAATACCTACAGCTTCTCCCAATTCGACCAGGTCGTCATGAGCTGGACTTCGGCCATAACATAATTGACAAATCCACGACGTACTCCTACAAGTAAAGGGAGTTCGAATAGAGATTGGTTGTGCTCTAAAAGTTATGAATCTATTGACAAGTCCAACTCCAATATCTTGATTTCTAGTAGCAATGCATCGCGAACCTATATATACATGATCTGCTAATACACGCCCAATTAATGTTTGGATAAAAATCCTGTCCGCCATCATTCCATTTCGAGGACTTACAGAAATACCTCGGACGGTGCCGCAATCTGTTCGACGTACAACAATGTGTTGAACTACTTCAACAAGTCTGCGCGTGAGATATCCTGCATCTGATGTTCGGATAGCGGTATCCACAACTCCTTTACGGGCTCCGTAACAAGAAATAATATATTCTGTTAAAGAGAGTCCTTCGCGTAAATTGCTTTGAATGGGTAAATCAATCATTTGCCCTTGGGGATCCGACATTAATCCTCTCATACCTACTAATTGATGTACCTGAGATGCATTTCCTCTGGCTCCCGAAAAAGACATTATATGGACTGGATTAAAAGGATCGGTCATCCGAAAATTAGGATTCATTTCTTGTCGCAAATATTCACTTGTGGCATACCAGATCTCGATCGATTGACGTAATTTTTCTACCGCGTGTACATTCCCATAATGATGGTGTTTTTCCAAAATAAAACTTTGTTGTTCAGCGTCTTGAACTAGCCATCTTTTAGAAGGTATTGTTAAAAGATCATCAATTCCTAATGAAATGGATGCGGCGGTAGCTTGTCGGAAACCCAGAGTCTTTACTTGATCCAGGATATGTGATGTATATCCTATTCCATAGTGATCAATAAATCGACTAATAAGTCGTTTCATGGCAGTTCCGTCTATCATTTTATTGTGAAAGACCTGAGTGGGCCGTTCTGCCATCAGTACCTCCATATTGCGCTGAGTAGAATTTGACAATGGGTTTGAGTCAGTGATTGTAAAACTTCCTTTTCTAGATCTTGATTCACGTATAAATTCCGCAATTGCAATTATAGTCCTAGTTAACCCGGTGAGACTCGAATTCCCCCTGGTAGCATAGAATTACAACAGCCCTGCCAAAACCCCTGTATGGCTTCTTCTATTTCTCGATAAAGAGAAATATGACCGAGAGTGGTTCGAATATATATATAAAGAATTTCTTTTTTTATACTTCTTACTATTAGATAGTGTCCATAAATCTCATAATAGGTCCCCAAAGATTCATAGTGAATTTCGATGGGAATTTCTCTTGCAGCAATAACGCGTTGATCTAGTCGCCACCGCAGCCACAAGGGACTACCTAAATTGATGCGTTTTTGCCGATAAGCTCCAATTGCATCATAGGCATTAGAAAAAAAAGGTTCTTTTTTTTTTGTATACTTATAGTTATTATCTTCATTTTGATAGTTTATACGATTACATGGATTATACCTATTTACACAAATACCCCGACGATTTCCACTCGTTAAGAAATAGAGTCCACTAAGCATATCTTGAGTTGGTGCAGAAATGGGATCTCCAATAGTTGGAGACAAAAGATTCATATGAGAAAACATAAGTAAACGTGCCTCTGCTTGAGCCTCCAAAGATAAAGGCACATGAACAGCCATTTGATCCCCGTCAAAGTCTGCATTGAAGCCCTTACAAACTAATGGATGTAAACAAATAGCACGCCCTTCCACTAAAATGGGCAGGAATGCCTGTATGCCTAATCTATGCAGAGTAGGCGCTCTATTCAGCAATACAGGATGGTCATCCAGAATTTCCTGAAGTATTTCCCATACAATCGGTTTTTTTTTTCGAATTTGACTTTTAGCAACTCCGATGTTCGAAGCAAGATGTTTTCTAATTAGGTCACGAATTACAAATGCCTGGAAAAGTTCTATTGCTATTTCGCGAGGCAATCCACATCGATGTAATGAAAGTGAAGGGCCCACGACAATCACTGACCGCCCTGAATAATCAACCCGTTTACCAAGCAAAGTCTCGCGAACTCTTCCTTCTTTGCCTTCAATTACATCTGAAAGAGACTTGTAAACTCTATTATGATCATCCCTCATCGGTTGTCCGCAGATTCCATTATCAAGAAGTGCATCCACGGCTTCTTGCAGCAATTTTTCCTGAGATATTATTAATTCTTCTGGCGTAGCTATACTTGTTGTTAATAGATCTGTAAGAGTATTATTCCGATAGATAATTCTTCTATAGATTTCATTAATATCCGAGGTCACTAGTTTATCCTCATCTATATGATA